ATATAAATATATAATATAATATTTAATAATATTTATATTTATAATATAATATATAATATAAATATATAATATAAATATAATGATTAATAATAAAGAAAAAAAATTAAAATAAATAAATATCAAAGAAGAAGGAGGATTTAAAATGCGAGATATAAAAACATATCTCTCCACGGCACCTGTGCTAACCACTCTATGGTTTGGGTCTTTAGCGGGTCTATTGATAGAAATTAATCGTTTATTTCCAGATGCCTTGTCATTCCCCTTTTTTTAATTCTAATTTAATTCTTGTCTTGTATTGATATGTGAAGAAATGAAGAAGATTTGAGATACCATTCCACGTAACATGGCTTCAATTTAGATCCCCTTTTCTTTAGGATAGGAAAAAAAAGTGTATCGAACCTCAGTCAAAATACAGTGAATCTACGATATAATTTGGGATAAAAGAAATAGAAATGTGGATTAGGAATTAGGATAGAAAAGGAATAATTCCTAGTTAGAAAAAATTGTATTACTTAATTATTACTATATTTAATATTCTTATATTAATGAACTTCTATTAATGAATATGACTCTCTTTCTTTATTGTTTTAGATTATAGTACTTCGAAGTCATTCGACTTCTAATAATAATAATATTTTTAAATTCCATCTCTAGTTAGTAAATATATATTTTTTATTTTATTTTTGGTTCGGATCAAAAACAAAAATGAGGAGAGTTAAAAAGTTAAGTCGATCCAAAATGAAAAGGAGGTCCATGGCCAAGGGTAAAGATATCAGAATTATAGTGATTTTGGAATGTACCAGTTGTGTTCGAAAGGGTGTCAATAAAGAATCGCCGGGCTTTTCTAGATATATTACTCAAAAGAATCGACACAATACACCCAATCGATTAGAATTGAGAAAATTTTGTCGCTATTGTCAAAAATATATGATTCATGGGGAAATAAAGAAATAGATGGAACAGAATGCATGTGTGATTTTTCCAAGGAGCGGGAAGAGTAAGAACTTGACATCTTTACATAGATAATACAAACCAAATCCTATTTTGGTCGGATCTTAAATGAATAAAAAAAAGTAGAATTGTATTTTCTAGATTATTTTATTTATATTCTAATTATTATATAATATTTCATTATTCTAATTATTTAATTATTATTATTTATTATATTATTATAATTATAAATATTATTATAATTATAAATTATATATTAAGAATATTAAATATTATATAATTATATATAAATTATATATAAGATATAAGTATAAGAAATAAACAAACAAGGAATAAGCAAACCATGGATAAATACAAACAACCTTTTCGTAAATACAAGCGATCTTTTCGTAGGCGTTTACCCCCAATTGGATCGGGGGATCGAATCGATTATAGAAACATGAGTTTAATTAGTCGATTTATTAGTGAACAAGGAAAAATCTTATCTAGACGGATGAATAGGTTGACCTTGAAACAACAACGATTAATTACTATTGCTATAAAACAAGCTCGTATTTTATCTTCGTTACCTTTTCGTAATAATGAGAAACAATTGGAGAGAAGGAAGTCGATCCCTAGAACTACAGGTCCTAGAACAAAAAAAAATAGACATACTCCTCAAAACTCCAATAGGAACTCAAGCTCAGATTAATGTTTTGCTCGAAAAACCTAGAATCCCGAGTTGATTTTTGTGTTATAAAATGTTATAAAAAAGGAAAAATGGGTAATAAATTTTTTTTTTTGAAAGATGCTCGTTTATTTCAAATCTTAATTTCTTTTTCTTCTATCTTCCCGGAGAATGGACTCCGGGAAATTCTGTTTCAATCATTCTTGTTTCCTGTATAGTATATTCTTATATTCTATTAAGATTCTTTTATTCCTTTATTTGTATTTGATTGATTAATGATTTTATTTGAAATCATATCAAAACAAATCTTATTTGATAGGACTATTTGCACAAGTATTTTACGATTCAGAAGCAATTGTTTCTTGTACAGATTGTGTATGAATCTACTATAACTATAGGATACCATATCCTCACGAGTTACTGCATTTATCCGAGTGATCCACAAACGACGAAAATCTCTCTTTTTCCTGCTCCTATCTCGATGAGAGGAACCCAAAGCTCTCATTCTTTGTTGAGTACTCGTTCGAGTAAGTCTTGAATGAGCCCCTATAAAGGTTGATACAAATAAACGATTTTTTTTTCGACGTCTTCGAGCTGTATATCCCCGTTTAACTCTGGTCATTAAATCAAATGAAACTTTCTTGAATAACTAATGTATTTCTCTTCTTTCAGTCATACTTTTCCTCCGGTCGATTAATAGCAAAACGGATTTTTCCGATATATAAAATATAAATTCCAATGGCTTTTGCTACTATGACCTTCCCGACCACAATTTTTACTTCCGGGTATCTTGCCTGGAAATAAGAAATTCTACTGCTGCTAAATAGTGGGTTTCCTCGTTTCTATGGCAACTTTTTAAACGGTGAGGTCCTCTCTATACACCGGAGCCTCTTCTTTCATTTCATCGAATTTTATTGTGAACTTGTATAGTTCACACTCTTTGGCTCTACCCCATCCTTTTTTCAATTAGAATTATTTTTTTTTCTAATTATAATTTAGAAAGTAATAGTCCTTTTCACAAAAAAGCTATCCATACAGTGACGGCATTTAATTCTGTAAAGTGAAAGTTGGCTAGGTAGCTGACCCTGTTAGTCCGTTTTTTTTTCAAGAATAAGAATAGGAGCATAACCCTTTTGCTTCTTATAAGACTATTTCCTCCGCTTAATGGATAACTATTTGCTACCAATGGAGAATTGCTTCTCATCTAAAACGGAGTGATTGGATTTGCACCAATAGAAACCATAAATTACATTACATAATATAATAGGTAAATGATAGATCCTCATTTTTAGATAGTTATTTAGATAGTAAATTAAATGGCGGTCTTTCACTCTATCTATCCTATTCATTGGTAGTGTTCATTGATACTGGAAAAATTTTTTTCATTTCTTCAAACTCATGATCTGAACTGAACGAGTCGCACATACACCCTAGTACATGTTCCTCGACGCTGAGGACATCCTCGAAGAGCGGGAGATTTCGTGACATTTCTTATTGGCTGTCTTGCGTTTCTAATAAGTTGTTTAATGGTTGGCATGTCGTGTCTATATAATCTCATTCTAGATAGAATAGAGTGGGTTGGCTTAGATCGATCTTAACCTATCGATCTTAACCTGATGGTTGATGATTATGAAAGATTTCTATTAACTATCAAATCACGGAAAATTAGAATTTTGAAATGGAATTATATATTTATATAAATATATAATCTCCAGTATTCTCATCTTCGACCGCTACAAGATCAACGATGCCATGAGCTTGGGCTTCTGTTGCTGACATAAAAACATCCCTTTCCATGTCTTCGGATATAACCCATAAAGGGTTGTACGTTCTTTGTACATAAACTTTTGTGAGGTTTTCGCGAACCTTCAACAGTTCTTCTGCTTCCAGGATAAATTCCCCTGTTTGTGACTCAAAAAAAGAACTAGCAGGTTGGTGAATCATAACCCTGATGATATTGATATAACATCATGAACGATTCTTCTATGCGTATCTCGCACGATTTGATTAAAGTAAGGGGGAATCAAAATAACAAGAAGAAATTAAACAACCGTACGGGCATATTTTGTACATTGCATACGGCTCTGCAATGGAATTTGTTTTTTCTTCCTTTCCTTTTGCAATAGAATTTCTTCTATCGAAAAGAAGAAATATAACTCATATGATCCAAATGTTTAGATGATCCATTTACCACCCTTCCTTTCGTAGTAGTAAAGAAAAATACTATGATGGTTCTGTTGCTTTATTTTACTTTATTATATATATATAATTTAATATATTATATAATTTATATAATTTATCTATTTATCTTGTCTGTGGTTTAGCAATCCCAAAGTTTCTTTTTGATACGATCCAAGAAGGATAAAATAAATTTTTCCATTTTTTTTTACTCTTTCTCTGATAACATAAAGATAAGAAAGAGACTTCTGGTGTGGAAGAAAAATGGTTTGTGACGCTGAAATTAACTCTTGACACATAAGATCAAGATCCAATTGGTAATAACCCTTCTTTTTCATACTATTATCTCAATACAAAATCTCATGTTAGGAAAAAACAATAATGGTTTGCTCATATCGAACTCGAAGTGCCATGCTATTATTACTTATTCTTTTTTTTTTTATTATTTGATTCATATTCGATAGAGCGAAGGCATAGTCTTCTTTTTTTTTATAAAAAAACTCATTGGCGCCAAGCGTGAGGGAATGCTAGACGTTTGGTAATTTCTCCTCCGACCAAAATGAAAGACCCCATTGAAGCTGCTAATCCCATGCATATTGTATATACATCGGGTACCACAAATTGCATAGTGTCATAAATGGCTATTCCTGGTACTACCCATCCGCCTGGAGAGTTTATAAACAAATAAAGATCCCTAGTAGCATCTTCTATGCTGAGATATACCATGAGACCAGCAATTTGATTCGAGATCTCGCTATCAACCTCTTGGCCTAAAAAAAGTAGTCTTTCTCGATGAAGTCGGTTGATTAGGGCAAAATTTTATCCCTGTGTAACCGTACGTGCACCTTTGGATGCATACGGTTCAAAAGAGAAAAAAATCAATGTGTCGATTCCAGTCTTATTTCTTTTTTTTCTAACTGTTTTTCTAATGAAGCGTTTTGCTTTTCTTCCATTTTTTTTTTTTTTAACATGAGTTTTGGCCTCCTTCCCGTTCCCTATATTCTATAATGTATAAAAAGTAAAAAAAAAAAAAAAGAATTTTCGTAACTTATTGAACTAACTTCTCATTGATGTATTGTTTCATAAAAATTCAAATCACGATGTAATTTTCTTGTTCCTGAATGGGTCCTTTCAATTATTTTAGGTTTTTGTTCTACTCCGGGGGAATATTTGCCCGAATTATATTTGCACATATAGGGCAAAT